TAAAATTCCTTAACCAAAATCTAACCCTTCATTAAATTCATTAATTCAACTGTTATGACACTTCGAATTCTGTAGTAGACCACTAAAATAGCTAGTCCTATTGAAGACTCAGCCGCAGCTACTGTTAAAATCAGTAGAGAAAAGATTTGTCCAGTTATATCATCTAGATAGATCGATAAAAAAGTTAAATTAAAACTAACTGCCAGAAACATCATTTCAAGAGACATTAACATAACAAGAATATTTTTTTGATTTAAAAGTATTCCTAGAACGCTTATTAAGAACAACAGAGATGAAACATGGATACTATTTAATTGTTCGAACATTTTTTAGTTTTGTTTTTAAGTAGTAGTATTAGTAAGGTAGTAGAAGTATACTTTAAATTTTCCAGCCGCAGGTTCCCCTACGGCTACCTTGTTACGACTTCACTTCAGTCTTTCATTTTACCATAAATTACTTTGTAATCTTCAAATAAAATGAATTCCCATAGCGTGACGGGCGGTGTGTACAAGACCTAAGAACGTATTCACCGTAACATTCTTATTTACGATTACTAGCAATTCCAACTTCATGTTTTCGAGTTTCAGAAAACAATTCGAATATAGTTTTATTTTTAGTTTTGCTAAAATTCACATTTTTGCTACTTTTTGAAAAAACTATTGTAGCACATGAAAGTAGCCCAATTTATTAGGGTCATGAGGACTTGACGTCGTTCTCGCCTTCCTTTAAGATGTCCTTAACGGTCTAAGTTTTCTAACTTATAAGAGTTTCGTCCGTTTATTGGAATAAACCAAACGCTTCACAGCACGGACTGACGACAGCCATGCAACACCTGTAACTAATGTTATTCAAAAATTGGTAAGATTTCGCGCGTATTATCGATTTAAACCACATGCTCCACTGCTTGTGTAGGTCCCCGTCAATTCCTTTGAGTTTTAATCTTGCGATCGTAGTCCCCAGGCGGAGTGCTAAACACGTTAGTTTTACTTTTGCTTTAGTTCAAAAGTTAACACTCATCGTTCAGGGCGTGGACTACAGGGGTATCTAATCCCTTTTGCTACCCACGCTTTAATATCTCAGTGTCAGTATCAGCCTAGATTACTGCTTTCGCCATTGAGGTTCTTTTAAATATCAACACATTTTACTGTTACATTTAAAGTTCCATAATCTTCTTCTGAACTCTAGAAAATTAGTTTAACAATCTTTTTAAAAATAAACTTTAAAATTTAAATTGAAACTTAATTTACCACCTACATATGCTTTACGCCCAATTAATCCGAATAACGTTTGCCCTTCCCGTTTTACCGCGGCTGCTGGCACGGGATTAGCCAGGACTTTTCCTAAACAAATCAATATTTTGTTCAGTAAAGAGTTTTACAATTATACATCTTCGTCACTCAAATAGTTTAGCTGGGTCAAGCTATCGCTCATTGCCCAAAATTCCCCACTGCTGCCTTCAAATGAAGTTTGGACCGTTCTCAATTCCAATGTGGTTGTTCATCCTCAAAGACCAACTAAAGATCATAGGCTTGGTAGGCTTTTAACTAACCAACAATCTAATCTTGTATAGACTTTTCTCAAGACAAATATTTTTTTCATGAATTAAACAATTTCTTGAGGCTAATTTCTATATGTTACTCACCCGTTCACCATTAATTTGTAATAAAACAAATTCATTTAATTTGCATGTGTTAAGCCAACTATAAACGTTCATTCTGAGCCAGGATCAAACTCTTTTAATTTATTTTTGAATTTTTGTTATTTTTCTAACTACCCTATTAATTTATACTCCATAAAATCAAAACATCCATTTTCTAAGGCTAAAGGAAGTTCCAGCTTCACTAACAAAAAAATTTGCTAAAAGTTTTTTGTTTAATTTTAGCTTTTCTTTCCGAATAAAATATATAAATAAGCTGTAATTTAGACAACTTGATGAATTTATTTGTACAATAACTCGTTTCTGCCAACCTCGTTTTTTAAGCTTACGGCTTTTTGTTTGAAGAATTTCTTGTTTCATAGTTTTTATTTATTATTAGTACGGGAATAGGACTTGAACCTATAACTTTAGGTCATGAGCCTAATGAGTTAACCAATTACTCTATCCCGTTAAATACTCCTAGTGGGATTCGAACCCACATTTATGCCACGAAAAAGCAATGTCCTAGCCATTAAACGATAGGAGCTTAAATTACTTCTTCCGACCGTACTTGGAGCGGGACTTTTTTCTGTTGTCTACCCCAAGCAAATCGTAGCCACCTCGAATAAAATGATAACGTACACCGGGCAAATCTTTGACACGCCCACCGCGAACTAATACTAAAGAGTGTTCTTGTAATGAATGACCTTCCCCAGGAATGTATCCAATAATATATTTTCCAGTTGATAAGTATACTTTTGCTACTTTGCGTTCAGCCGAATTCGGTTTTTTCGGATTAATAGTGTACACCTTCACGCAGACACCTTTTCGTTGAGGACAACTTCTCAACGCCATAGATTTACTGGTTTTATCTAATTTTTTTCTGGACTTTTTAAGTAATTGATTTATCGTAGGCATATTCATTTGAATTAGATATTTTATAACAAACAAAAAAGAAAACAGCTTCATAAAACGTTATAACAAAAAATATTAAGTAAAACTGTAAAAAAATTTCAGGGGGTGATAAGAGGAATAGTAATACTAAGCTATAGAAACTAAGTTGTTTTCTGTATGATTTTATTGCAAGGTATACCTTTATGGGTTTTATTAAAGTTCAAAGCAAAAATACTATGAGTAAATATAAAAATATCAAAAAAGTAAACGAGTATTGAAAATTCAACACTCAGTGAACAAAATTTAAAATCCGAAATTCTGTATCAATTATTAAAAGTGAGTTGTTTTGTTCGATCTTCTCTCAATAAACTAAAAAGTTTAGTGTAGACGGTAAAAAAATTGTGTAGCATAGAATAGTAATAAAACTTAAAGTAGTGTAAATGTAATAATAACTCGTTTTTAAAATGTTTATTTGGTAAGCATACCAGCCAGATTTAAAAAAGCTCAACAATTGATAAAAAGTTAGTGGTAAAATGAACAAAAATGAGATTGAATTTGTTAAAGTTCAAATCACATCAAACAAATCTGTAACATGCGTTGTAATAAATTTTTTGGTAAAAAATTTTAGGAAAGGATACGTCAAAACTAAAAGTAGTCAATTTATATTGTAAATTGAAATTATACTACATAAAGTAAAACTAATAAACACATACGTAAAACGAAACATTATCTCAGTTGAATAGAAATAAATCAATGTTATTTTATTTAATATACTATGAGTGTATTAGGACTCGAACCTAAGATCCATAAATTAAAAGTTTATTGCTTTATCCTACTAAGCTATACACCCTTTAATTTGACTGACTCGTGTTTGGGAAGAATTGAACTTCCACTCTTTAAATTCGTAGTTTAACGCTTTATCCTAATTAAGCTACAAACACAATTAATTTTGAGCAATAACGGACTCGAACCATTAACCTTTTCAGTGTAAACGAAATACTCTACCATTGAGTTAATTGCTCTTCTTCCTGAGCAGGACTCGAACCCGCAACCTAATGGTTAACAGCCATACGCTCTACCGTTTAAGCTATCAGGAATATTAATTTGTTAAACTCTTATAGAGGTGTATTTTTTCTTTAGGTCCCAAAATTGTGAGTGGTTTCGCGAAACCACTCACAATTTTGGGACCTAAAGAAAAAATACACCTCTATAAGAAAAAGGGGAGGTGGTTGAGTGGTTGAAAACAACGATTTGCTAAATCGTCACACTATTCGAAGTGTCATGGGTTCGAATCCCATTCTTCCCAAGCGACGTTTCACCTAACGTCAACCGTAGGGAATGTAAGTAGCAATAGCCCAACCAAAGCCTAATTAAAATGTAAGTACATTTCATTGAAACAGGAAAACCATAAAACTTAAATGTTAATAAAGATCAAGTTACAAAGCCAAACAATAAACAATTGCGTGATATAAATGCTATTGTAGAGGATATATATATATATATCCCCCCGGGATATATATATATATATATCCTGCTTTGTGGCTTTACTTACTTCATTTTATAACTACGTAATTACACGGTAACTTATTATTATTACCTTTAACAAATCTTATAGGTTTTTACTTGTTAGGATTCTGGTATGATCACCCTCTTAATTGAAAAGTTGTAAAACTATGTAATAATATAAGAGGTAAGGTGCGTTTTGAAGGACTCGAACCTACGATATTCAATTTAGAAGATTGATGTTTTATCCATTAAACTAAAAACGCCGTTAATTTTTGAACAATATTTCGCTATTGAAGGGAGTAGGACTCGAACCTACGACTACAAAGTGTAAATAGATTTACAGTCTATCGCTTTCAACCACTCAGCCATCCCTTCTGTTATAGAGGTGTATTTTTTCTTTAGGTCCCAAAATTGTGAGTGGTTTCGCGAAACCACTCACAATTTTGGGACCTAAAGAAAAAATACACCTCTATAAGAGTTTAACAAATTTGATGGGAATATAGTTTAATTTTGGTAAAACATATGTTTTGCATACATAAGATTATTGGTTCGAGTCCGATTATTTCCAATTTATAATACATAACTACAAATAATGCGATCTGTTAGGTTAAAACTACATTATAATTATCTGGCAAACTTTGATTTCATCGACAAAAAACTACAGATTAAAGAAAACTTAGCAGCTATACCAAAGCTAAATACTCTAATTGTTCGATCAAAATCAGATAAACCCGATTCTGAAAAACATACTGTTTTGCAGGCGTTAGTTTTGGAATCGTTTGGGAATCAAAAAAGTTTGATGACAAAAACCGACAAAGTATTTTCTAAGAAACTGTTTTTTAAAATAACCCTCCGCAAAGAAAGCTTGTTCTTATTTTTGGATTTTTGTTTAAACACCATATTTTTAAACGAACACAAACATTGAGCTTGAGGTAATGTTCAAGTATCAGATAAGCTTCATTTCTATTTGAGCAATAATATTTTAAATAATTTTAATATACTATCTGTTCAGCTCGAGTATTTCTTGCAATTACCCGATTTTTTCACATTGGTTAATAAGACAAGTAAAGACAAAGCTTTTTACTTAATTCCCATGAACGAAGTGAATAGCTAACAAAAACAGGAGAATAGCTTAATTGGTAGAGCTTTGGTTTTCAAAACCAATGGTCGGAGGTTCGAGTCCTTCTTCTCCTGGCTTAAAAAATTTTATTATAAAATGCTAAATTCTACTTTCATTTCAAGTCCGCTTGAGCAATTTGAAATTGTTACTCTCCTTCCTCTAAGTATTGCAGGATTAAATTTTTCTTTAACAAATTCAACTTTATTTATGTTAATTGCTTTTTTAATAGCAACTTTATGAATTAGCTTAAGTTTCTATCAAAACACTTTAATTCCGACCAATTGGCAATTATTAAAAGAGTCAGCCTACGAAGTTACCGCGAGCATGGTTCAAGAAAATTTAGGTTCTAAAGGCGAGTTTTATTTTCCATTTATTTTTACACTGCATCTACTTTTACTTTTTTGCAATTTAATTGGAATGGTTCCTTACAGCTTTACAGTCACTAGCCACATAGCTTTTACTTTTGGGTTAGCGCTCTCAATCTTTATCGGAATTAATATTATCGGAATTCAAACTCATGGCGTAAAGTTTTTCGCGTTATTTTTACCTAGAGGAGTTCCCTTAGTAATTGTTCCTTTAATAATCACCATTGAATTTCTTTCTTACACTATCAAAGTTTTTACACTTTCAATTCGACTTTTTGCAAATATGACATCAGGACACACACTTCTAAAGATTATTGCAGGATTTGCTTGAACTATGCTTTCTGCAGGTGGTTTACTAGCTATTCTTCATCTGATTCCATTGGGACTACTTCTCGTTTTAATTGGTTTAGAATTAGCGATCGCTGGTTTACAAGCTTACGTGTTTACTTTACTCACTTGCATTTATTTAAATGACGTATTAGAATTTCACTAATAAAAATTAATTAATATTAAAAATGCCTCAACTAGATCGTATTATCGTATTCTCTCAAATTTTTTGACTATTTATAATTTTCACTACCTTTTACACCGTTTTAACTCATTTTTTTCTCCCTAGGTTTTTAAAAGCACTTAAATCTCGAAAACAAATCATAGAAATTAATGCCTTAGAGGTTGCAGCAATCACAGAAAAGTCAAGTTCGAAACAAAGCTCAATACAAAAAGTTTTAGTAAAAGATTTAGCCTTGATTAAAAATATCCTCGTTAATAATTTAAACGCAACCTTACTAGCAAAACAAAATTCGCATGTATCCGCAATAGACGAAAAAATTGGTTTAATTGTACTTAATATGGTAAAATATTGTGATGCACAGTTACTGGATTTTATTTTGTTACGTCCTAAGTCATTAAATTTAAAATTTAATTAAATATAACACTAAACACTACAATGTATTTACTTATTTTATTACTGCCACTTATTGGAGCTTTAATTACGGGATTTGGTGGACGTTGATTAGGTTACTACGGAGCCAGTGTTTTTGCAACTACGTGTGTTTCAATTTCGATGGTTTTTTCACTACTAGTTTTTTATGAGGTAGGGTTTTCCGGGACAGTTTGTTACATTTCATTAAGCCCTTGAATTAGTTCAGGAACTTTAAGTGTATCTTGGAGTTTCCTATTTGATAGCTTAACAGCAGTTATGCTTGTTGTAGTTACTGTTGTTTCAAGCTTGGTTCATTTTTACTCAATTAGCTACATGCAGGATGATCCGCATTTCCCACGGTTTATGGCATACTTAGAAGTTTTTACTTTCTTTATGCTCGTGCTCGTGACTGGTGATAATTTAGTACAAATGTTTGTAGGCTGAGAGGGCGTAGGTTTGGCTTCTTACCTCTTAATTAATTTTTGATTTTCTCGTCTAGCAGCAAACCAGTCCGCAATAAAAGCATTAGTTGTAAACAGGATAGGAGATTTCGGATTAAGTTTGGGTATCTTTCTAATTTTCTATATTTTTCATTCAGTCGATTATCTAACTATTTTTTCATTAACTCCATTATTTTCTCTCCATTATTTACAGTTCATGGGGTTAGAGGCACATAGTTTAACTTTAATTGGGATTTTTTTATTTATAGGAGCAGTTGGAAAATCTGCACAGCTTGGATTACATACTTGATTACCTGATGCAATGGAGGGCCCAACTCCTGTGTCGGCTCTAATTCACGCGGCAACTATGGTTACTGCTGGTGTTTTTTTAATGATTAGGTTTTCGCCTTTAATTGAGTTTTCTCCTATTGTTTTAACCATATTAATTATAGTGGGTTCTTTAACTGCATTCTTTGCTGCAATGACCGGCGTATTCCAAAATGATTTAAAACGGGTGATTGCATATTCAACTTGTAGTCAGCTGGGCTATATGATTTTCGCTTGTGGACTATCTTGTTACAATGTTAGTATTTTTCATTTATCGAATCATGCGTTTTTTAAAGCGTTGCTATTTCTTAGCGCGGGATCAGTTATTCACGCGGTTTCAGATGAACAAGATATGCGTCGCATGGGGGCATTAGCTAAGCTTTTACCAACAACGTACTCGTTAATGTTAATAGGATCGTTAGCTTTAGCTGGATTCCCATTTTTAACGGGATTTTATTCGAAAGATTTTATTATTGAATTAAGCCAGGTTTCCACAAACCCAAATTTAAGTAATATAAACGGAGCTTTTGCATGTTGGTTAGGTAGCTTATCAGTTTTTTTTACAGCTTTTTATTCTTTTCGATTAATCTATCTAACCTTTTTAAATAATGCTAATTCAAATAGAAGTATTTTTTATAATGTTCATGAGTCATCAAACTTTATGTTACTCCCATTAATTATTTTAAGTTTTGGAAGCATATTTGTTGGTTACTTAACAAAAGATTTGTTTATTGGACCAGGAACTGATTTTTGAAAATCATCAATTTTTATTTTACCAAACCATTCATATTTCATTGAAGCTGAATGACTCGCAGCAAAGATTAAGTGATTACCGTTCGTATTAAGCATTTCTGGAATTCTATTAGCTAGTTTAATAAATTTAACTTCTTTTAGATTTTACCTACATATGAAGACTCACAAATTTTGAATGTTTTTGATAAACAAAAAATGATATTGAGACGTAATCTATAATAGAACTTTTGTTTACCCCATTTTAAAGTTTGGGTACTTTGTTTCTTTTAAAAATTTAGATCGTGGGTTTATTGAATTATCAGGACCTTACGGCTTATCAAGATTAGTCTTGATATGATCTAAAATTTCGGTTAAATTACAAAGCGGTCAGTTAACACATTACATTTTTTTTATGAGTATAGGTTTATGTTTACTTTTTAGCATCATGTCAAACTCATTACATGGATTTAGTTTAAATTTACACTTGATAAGTTTTTATTTAGTTTTAATTTTTTTCACTTAAACAAACTTCAGAGTCTATAGCTTAAAGGTTAGAGCGTACGCGTGTGGCATGTTAGTACTACGAGCATTATTATGTAAGTAATACTCGTTTTTGCAGCGAATTGGTTTTTTATACAAGTGCAATTCTTGTTATTAGATTCAAAATAAAACAATGATTTATAATGATTAAGTTACACTAAAGTTAAAGCTAAATCATTTTAAAATTTAATGAGCACGAACAGGAATTTGTTGAAAACATCAATACTCTAAATTTTGAAATCCGTAAGCCAAGGAGCGTATACTTGGCTTGAATCCCTTAAACTTCAAATTTTGGTGTAAAGCAAAGCTCTAAAAATTTTGTAAATAAAAAACTGAAACATGTTTTGGGATAAATATTAAAGCAAACGTTTTTTTGTAATGAAAGGGATATGCTGACAATATTAGTTTTTGAAACTCAATTTTCAAAATCAAAGCTGTATGATAAGAAATTATCACGTACAGTTTATCGCAGAGGTATGAATATCGATTGCAACTTGATAAGCGTAAGGTTGGTTGTTCGAATCAACCTAGACTCAATTAATAAAATTTAATAGTTAACTTAATGACAAGTCTAGAAATCTTTAATCCTCTTATTTTAACATCAATTACTCCAATAGCAGGGGTAGTTATTCTTTTCTTGATTCCTTCGGCAAATGAGGTAGGATGTCGTATTTTCGCATTGTGAACAGCGTGTTTAACTTTTCTTTTCTCACTACTTTTATGAATTCAATTTGATTCGAGTTCCTCTTTTTTTCAGTTTTATCAAACATTTCTTTGGTTTCCGTCATTAAATTTTTATTATTCAATTGGAGTCGATGGAATTTCATTATTTTTCATTATTTTAACTACTTTTTTAAGTATTACATGCATCTTAGTGAGCTGAAGTTCAGTTAAAACTTCTGTGAAAGATTACTTAATTTGTTTTTTAATTTTGGAGTTTCTTTTAATCCAAGTTTTTTGTGTTCTGGATTTATTCTTATTCTACATTTTTTTTGAAAGTGTACTAATTCCTATGTTTTTAATTATTGGTGTTTGGGGATCCCGTGAACGTAAAATTAGAGCAGCGTACCAGTTTTTTCTTTACACATTAGTGGGATCTTTACTAATGCTGTTAGCCCTAATTAATATTTATTTCACCATGGGTTCGACCGATATTCAAATTTTATGACATTGCCATTTTTCTGAGTTTAAACAAGTTTTATTGTGGCTAGCTTTTTTCGCGAGTTTCGCAGTAAAAATTCCGATGATTCCATTTCATATATGATTACCTGAGGCTCATGCGGAAGCTCCAACAGCCGGATCAGTTATTTTAGCTGGTATACTGTTAAAATTGGGAGGTTACGGCTTTTTAAGATTTTCTTTACCTATGTTTCCAAATGCGTCGATTTATTTCACACCCTTAGTTTTTACTTTAAGCTTAATTGCTATTATATATGCGTCATTAACTACGCTACGTCAAGTTGACCTAAAAAAAATTATCGCTTACTCTTCAGTTTCGCACATGGGATTTGTAACAATTGGAATATTTTCGTTAAATGTTCAAGGTATAGAAGGAAGCATTTTGCTGATGTTAAGTCACGGTTTGGTATCTAGCGCCCTATTCTTGTGCGTCGGGATACTTTATGATCGTTACAAAACTAGAATCATTAAATACTATAGTGGCTTGATTCAGGTTATGCCAATTTTTGGTATAATTTTTTTATTCTTTTCTTTCGCCAATATTGGATTTCCTGGAACTAGTAGTTTTGTTGGGGAACTTCTAGTCTTAATCGGAGCTTTTCAGATCAGTACTACGTTAACTTTTTTCGCAACAATAGGCGTAATTTTAGGAGCTGCTTACTCAATTTGACTTTTTAATCGAGTGAACTTTGGTACACTCAAATTGCAATACTTCAATCGTTTTCAAGATGTTTCACGTAGAGAATTTTGAATTTTATGCCCAATAGTATTAATAGTTTTATGGATGGGGATTTACCCGATAGTATTCTTAAATGAAATACATTTTTCTGTAATAAATTTAATTCAGCAACTAGTTTAAAAAAGTATTATAAAATATGTTTGACTTATCATGGCTTCTTTTACGTTTAGCAGCGTTATTCACCCTCGAAGGTTTTATAATCGATATAGAAATTTTTATATTTATCATTGGGTTTTTATTTTATCATATGCATTTGGGTTTGAAAACCATAATAAGTGATTATATACACACTAGAAAAGTTAAATTAGCATTGATTATCTTAACTCGTATTTCAACCGTTGAATTAACTAGATACGTGTTGGAATTACTGATATAAACTAAAAACTACTTATGAACGACTTTTTATATAACATTTATACAATTATTACCGAAACGTATGTAACGATAGGTATTTGCTTACTTTTAATCTATGGTGTTCTTTTAAGTACTTTTTCAAAGCTAGGTTATCCTCTATTGAGCAAAAACTTAAGTTTATTAACCCTTCAAATTTTAGTTTTTAGTTTAATTTTAGTTTACTCGCAGCAATCAATGTCTTCATTCAGCTGAAGTAATTTTCTAGTGAACGATTTTTTTACTCACGGAGCAAAAATTATTATTTTATTATCTTCTATAAGTTGAATTTTCTTAACGCTACGTTATTCAATACTGGAAAAAATTAACTCTTTTGAATATTGAATACTAATTCTACTAGCAATATTAGCAATGCTATTTGTTCTACAAGCTTTCGATATTTTAACGATGTACTTAGCTATAGAATTCCAGAGTTTAGTATTCTATATACTAGCTAGTTTTAAACGCAGTTCGGAATTTTCGACAGAAGCTGGTCTAAAATATTTTGTTTTAGGCGCTTTTTCTTCTGCATTATTACTTTTTGGTTCATCAATTATTTATGGATTAACCGGATTAACGAATTTTGGTGATCTTTCAATTTTCTTCTCTGGAATATTATTAGATGATTTATCTATTGTTACAGGTGTTACAGTGGGTCTTGTTTTTATTATAGTCGCGCTTTTATTTAAACTGAGTTCCGCGCCTTTTCATATGTGAGCACCTGATGTATACGAAGGTTCCCCTACATCTGTCACAGCATTATTTTCTATAATGCCAAAACTAGTTATCTTATCTTTACTATTTCGGCTTTTAACTTTTTCTTTCCATGACTTCTTGTTATTTTGAAGAAATATTATTTTAGTTTGTACTTTATTGTCTTTGCTAATTGGTACTTTAGGAGCTTTGTCACAAACAAAATGAAAGCGCTTTTTTGCTTATAGTTCAATAACTCATGTAGGCTTTTTTCTTTTGGCGTTATTAACAGGAGGTTCCGAAAGTGTGTCTAACATAGTTTTTTATGCAATCATTTACATTGTGACGTTGCTGGGAACATTCTCGTTCATTGTCAATTTCAGAATTTTGAAATACCCTAATCATTATCAATCACGATATCTGCAAGATTTAAATTCGCTGGCTAAATCAAATTCGCTACTCGCTCTTTCAGTAACATTGATACTATTTTCAATAGCTGGTATCCCTCCATTAGCTGGATTTTTCGCAAAATTTTTTATTTTATTTACTGCGTTACAAACTTATACGGTTGGAGCTAGCGTATTTGCTGTTTTAATGAGTTGTATAGCAAGCTTTTATTACATCCGACTCATAAAAATTATGTACTTTGGAAACGCAGATAGTTGAATCATAAGTTATCCGGTTGACAAATCTAGTTCAGTGGTGTTGGGGATATCTATTTTCATTATTTTGCTTTTATTTTTGGATGTCGAAATGGTTTCTGTGCTATCAACTCTAATGTCTTTATCATTTAAATAAATATGTTTATAATTACCACACTTTTAAAAATATTAATAATAATTCTCCCTTTACTAATAGCAGTTGCTTACATGACTTTAGCAGAACGTAAAGTTATGGCAGCTATGCAACGTAGGAAAGGCCCTAACGTAGTCGGAATTTTTGGTTTATTGCAGCCATTGGCTGATGGGCTAAAACTATTTGTAAAAGAGACTGTATTACCATCCAGTGCTAACTTAAGTATATTTGTTTTAGCACCAATTTTAACTTTTTTTTTAGCTTTACTTTCTTGATGTGTACTACCTCTCGGTGAAGGGATGGTCTATGCGGATATAAACATAGGTGTTTTATACATTTTAGCTATTTCTTCATTAGGTGTATACGGTATTATAATGTCGGGTTGAGCAAGTAATTCCAAGTATGCTTTCCTAGGTGCACTTCGCTCTGCAGCCCAGATGGTTTCGTATGAAGTTTCAATTGGTTTAATACTAATAAACGTATTACTATGCGTTGGTTCTTTAAATTTTAGCGAAATTGTTTTAGCACAACAGAATATTTGGTATGCAATCCCTTTATTTCCTATTCTAATTATGTTCTACATTTCTATTCTTGCGGAAACAAATAGAGCTCCCTTCGATTTACCAGAGGCGGAAGCGGAACTTGTAGCAGGTTACAATGTTGAATATTCCGCTATGGGATTCGCGTTATTTTTTTTAGGAGAGTACGCAAACATGATTTTAATGTGTAGCTTAACAACAATCTTATTTTTAGGAGGATGACTTCCACCATGTAACCTCACAATTTTTTATTGAATTCCTCCAGCTATTTGATTTGGGCTAAAAACAACGTTACTGCTTTTTGGCTTTATTTGAGTACGTTCAGCGTTTCCCAGATATCGTTACGATCAACTGATGCGTTTAGGTTGAAAGATATTTTTGCCTTTAGCTTTAGGTTGAGTTTTTCTAGTTTCTGGAATTTTGTTAGGCTTTAATTGATTACCTTAAAAATGAAGTTAATTTTTCAAGAATACTCTATAATCTTAGTTTTTTTAGTACTTGCTTTAGCATTATCTTTTATAATTTTTACTTTATCGTATTTTATTATTCCTCAAAAAGCGGATCAAGAAAAAGTAAGTGCGTACGAATGCGGTTTTAATCCTTTTGACGACGCACGTGCGACATTTGACGTACGTTTCTACTTAGTTGCAATTCTTTTCTTGATTTTTGATTTGGAAATCAGTTTTCTTTTTCCTTGATCATTAACGTTAGGAACTATCCCATTATTTGGATTTTGAACTATGATTATTTTCCTAATCATTTTGACTATCGGTTTTATTTACGAATGATACAAAGGTGCATTAGAGTGAGAGTAAACGTTAATAACAAGTTTTTAACTTAAAAAGTAAAACTATGAAAATACCTGATCCCATTCCGAACTCAAAAGTAATTTTATCTTTGCTAAAAATACTATGAATATGGAAATTTTAGTCGGTTAAAAACAAAACTATTTTATTTATGAAAACTATTACCAACAAAAAAATTGTTATATTAACTATTTTATTTACTTCTAGTAATATTTTGTATACATTAACAAATTTAACAGGAGAAGTAATACTTTGAACATCAGTAGGCTCAAAAAAGGTAAAGGGTACGAAAAAAGTAACATCAACTACAATATCAGTAATAACGAAATTTATAATAAAACGTATTACAGAGCTTGGTTACAAATACATACATGTAAAACTCAAAGGGTTTAGAAAGAATAAAAAAATTGCTTTAAAACACTTAAAGACAAAACATATAAGCATTTTGTCTGTTTGTGATAACTCGTCTTTAGCACATAATGGTTGCAAACAGCCTAAGCTAAGAAGAATTTAACATGGCGAAATAGTTCAGTTGGTTAGAACGTTGGAATCATAATCCAAAAGTCATGGGTTCGAGTCCTATTTTCGCTATTGTAAGGGCTAGGTTGCAGAGTGGTTATGCAGAAGATTGCAAATCTTTTTACATTGGTTCGAATCCAATTCTAGCTTTTATAAGAGGCTTATACTATAAAAACTAAATAAAAAATTATGAACGTTACTCTTCAAAGTGCAAAAATGATTGGTGCTGGTTTAGCAACTATTGGTTTAACCGGTGTAGGAGCTGGTGTAGGAATTGTTTTCGGATCACTAGTAATGGCCTACGCACGTAATCCATCTTTAAAACAACAACTATTTGGATATACAATTTTAGGTTTCGCATTAACAGAGGCCGTAGCCTTATTTGCGTTAATGATGGCTTTTTTAATTTTATTTACTTAATAAAAATCATTTAAATTTAATACGTTAGGGTATAACGAAAAATGGTTATCGTGCTTGCTTTGGGTGCAAGAAGTTACAGGTTCGAATCCTGTTACCCTAAAATATTATACTATATTCGGATGAATGGCTGAGTGGCTGAAAGCGTCAATTTTGAAAATTGAAGTAAAACTAATTTATCGTGGGTTCGAATCCTACTTCATCCATAAAGTCTAGATAGCTCAGCGGTTAGAGCGTAGGGCTGAAAACTCTTGAGTCATGGGTTCGAATCCCATTCTGGACATTTAAGTAAAATTTTCTTTAGTATAATAGTACAACAAAACAATGCTACGTAATTACACCTTTAATCGACCAATTTCCCCGCATCTTAGTGTTTATTCACCACAAGTATCTTCAATGTTTTCCATTTGGCATAGAATTTCTGGAGTACTGCTAATAGTTGGACTTTCACTTTTCTTACTAATACTGAAAATAGTAATACAGTCAGATTTGAAAATACTTTTGTTTTTTATTTCTTTACCTACCTGATTTTCAAATTTTTTTTATTTAACCTGTTCACTTATTTTTGCCTATCATGCCTTAAATGGGATTCGACATATTACTTGAGACTTATTCCTATTCTTGGAAACAAAACAACTGAGCTTATCAGCTACTTTGTTAGTTATTCTTTTAGTTTTTATATTAATAAAAATTACAGCTACTCTATAAAATGTTTTTACAGAAAAGAACAAATAAGATAAATTTATTTAATTTTATACCGTCAACTACTCAAAAATATTTGAGGGTTTATAGGTGAAATCCTTACTTAAATAAAAAACCCTGATTTAACATCTACCCCATAGCATTACAAAACTGCGGGCCTATGATATTAGATGCTTTAATTCAAATAAAAGAAACTCAGGATTCTACTCTAACATTTAGGCGCTCTTGTCGGGAAGGAATATGCGGTAGTTGTTCTATGAACATAGATGGTGTGAATGGCTTAGCTTGTCTCCAGCCTTTAACTACACGCGGAAAATTTATTACGGTTTATCCTCTCCCACATATGCACATTATTAAAGATCTAATTCCGGACTTAACTAATTTCTATTCCCAGTATTATTCAATCAAGCCATGATTATCAAGTTTGACAAAGCTAAAGGGGGAACATTTACAATCAAAGTCAGATCGTCTAGAATTAGATGGGTTGTACGAATGTATTCTTTGTGCTTGCTGTTCTGCGAGTTGCCCTAGTTATTGGTGAAATCATGATAAATATTTAGGCCCTGCAATTTTATTGCAAGCTTACAGATGAATCGTAGATTCTCGCGATAACTCAACTAAAGAAAGATTAAATTTTTTAAATCATAAAATGCGTTTATTTAGGTGCCACACAATTATGAACTGCAGTAAAGTTTGTCCAAAGTCTTTGAATCCAGGTAAGGCAATATCATTAATTAAATATAAGATTTTAAAATCTTAGGCGAAGGGAGCTCGGTCAGGTTGAGTAATAGACTGTGAATCTAGAGGATGTGGGTTCGAATCCCATTCTTCGCCCTTTTGCGAAAATAACTCAATGGTAGAGTGTAATCTTGCCAAGATTAAAGTTGAGGGTTCGAATCCCTTTTTTCGCTTTTACTACGTTTAAAACTATGAGCATCGATTTTTTTTTATTTACCTTATTTTCTAGTTTCGCTTTAATAGCTTCTTTAATGGTTATTAGCTTGAAAAATGCTGTTCATTCCGTGTTATTTTTAATTTTAGTTTTTTGTAATATTGCAGGATTGCTTTTACTTTTCGGTGCTGAATTTTTGTCTTTTATGTTACTAATTGTTTACGTAGGTGCCATTGCTGTTTTATTTCTTTTTGTTGTGATGATGCTAAATGTTAAGGCAGCATCAACTACTATCAACCCATTCTCTGTCTTACCTATAGGCATTTTAATCTTTTTGATATTGTTTAGTCAACTATCAAGTACTGCAACGAATTTCGATGTCTTTAGTTTACAACAAAACGAATTAATCTGAATCTCTTGGATTCTAGAAAAAGATAATACAACAAATATCGAAGTAGTTGGGAAGGTTTTATATACACATTATAGTTTACTATTTTTGTTGTCTAGTTTAATTTTATTGGTTGCCATGATTGGAGCAATTGTTTTAACTATGCACCAACGAACTGATGTCCAAAAGCAAAAAATTGATATTCAGTTAGCTCGAAGCTTTGAAGGAGCTGTAAAATTTATTACATTACGTAAATAAAACAACGGATATGATGAAATTGGTAGACGTGTTAGGTTTAGATTCTAATGATATAAAATCGTGAGGGTTCGAGTCCCTCTATCCGTATCAAAACTTTAAAGAAAACTAAATAATTCATATTTGATCATAGGTAAAAGAGTTAAAATTTTCATTAAGTTGCAAGTTTTAACTATAGCAATGTAATCAATGCAAGTGGGTTTGTGACCTCTGTCCGAAAAACTAAACTTTCATAAACAAAACTGATTTTATTGTTTAAAAAAGCCAGGAAATTCGTGAAAATTAGTATTTTTTAGGGTTCAAAACATGTTGATGAATATTTTTTATTAAATTTTGAGGTGCTAACATTTGAGTAGAATACTACTAATAATTTTGTTAACACAGTACAGCGAGTGTTATTACTGTGTATACAATAAATAACCATCATTAACTTATACATAATAACCACTACCGCTGTGTAAATAAATGAGAGGAGACCCCAAAACCCCCTTCTTCTACTTTCTTCGATTAACCCTCTAGAAATCGATTCTAGACGCCTCTCGCGAAGCATATTGGACAAGGCATAAAAAGATTTATTTTTGATTTACGAAAAGCAACACTTTACTGCCTCTTTTAGGAAAAATTGAACGCTTTTTGTTGGAGTTTAAGTAGTTAAAACAATCGGGCTAGAGAGATCGCCTTATTAACATTTGTTAATAAGGCGATCTCTCTAGCCCGATTGTTTTAACTACTTAAACTCCAACAAAAAGCGTTCAATTTTTCCTAAAAGAGGCAGTAAAACTAAAAAATAGAAGAAATAATAAACACTAGCTAACTGGCCTATTAAAACATAAGGCTCTTCAACTGGCATACCTCCGATTCAGCCTAGTATTAGACAACAACTTATCATTGTCCAATATAAAAATTTATAGATCGGTCTAAATCTAGAACTTCGAATCTCAGTACTATGGATTCAAGGAAGCAATGCTAATATAGCAATTGCAGAAATCATAGCTATTACACCACCCAACTTATGGGGGATACTCCTCAAAATAGCGTAAAATGGTAGAAAGTATCACTCTGGAACAATATGGGCCGGTGTTACCATAGGATTTGCTTCAATATAGTTATCTGGATGACCTAAAATATTGGGGGAAAAATAAACAAATCCGGAGAAAAAAATTATAAATATAATTAATCCTAAAAGATCTTTTACTATAAAATAAGGAAACATACTAATTTTATCAACATTTGAATCAATTCCTAAAGGATTTCCAGAACCGTCTTGGTGCAATATTGCTAAGTGAACAAGGGAAGCTGCAGCAATCACAAAAGGTAGTAAGTAATGTAAACTGAAAAATCGATTTAACGTTGCATTATCAACTGAAAAACCACCTCAAAGTCAAGTTACAATAGAATCACCGATTAAGGGTACTGCGGAAACTAAATTTGTAATAACGGTAGCTCCCCATAGACTCATTTGACCTCAAGGTAAAACATATCCAATAAATGCTGTAATAATCATGAGAAGAAATATAATTACACCAACAACTCAAACTCAATGTCTAGGATTGGTGTAGGAACCAAAATATAAGCCTCTGAATATGTGAATATAAACTACAATGAAAAACATTGATGCACCGTTTGCATGAATGTAACGAAGTAACCAGCCGTAATTTACGTCACGCATAATATGTTCAACACTTGCAAATGCTAGGTCTACATGTGGCGTATAGTGCATAGCAAGAAAAATTCCGGTTAATATTTGGACAATTAAGCACATGGCAGACAAAAATCCAAAATTTCAAGCATAGTGAATATTTATAGGGGTAGGATAATCAATTAAATGATCATTAACAATGGAGATAAGCGGACGTTTAATTAAACGCATTTTCTTTAAATATTTAAAGAAGTATTTTGAGAAATAAAAGTACTCGCTACTGGACTCGAACCAGTAACTCTTAAGTGAGAACGGATTTTAAATCCATCGTGTTTACCTTTTTCACCAAGCGAGCCATGATTTTCTGGTGTAAGAGGACTCGAACCTCTACATGATAGCGTCAAAAGCTATTGCCTTACCATTTGGCTATACACCAGGGATACTTAATATTATAAAATGTGAAAAGTTAGTAGATACTATTCTTAGGTTAGCTTACTGCCCGTAACAATAACTAAGCGGATAACGGGACTCGAACCCGTAAACCTTAGTTTGGAAAACTAATGAATTTACCAATTCATCTATACCCGCTTTTTAGATAATTTCGAAGTATTCTCGTAAAGAAATTTTATAAAAGCACAAAAAGTTTGTAAATTTAAGTTTCTGCGTATAAAATTGTCTTAACAATACAATACGATGTAATTTTTTTGAGAGTAATAGAGCTAAAAGCTTTGCTGTTTGCTGCTCTAAACGTTGAGCAAATACAAGCTTACTTAAATAAGTTGCTTGCGAATTTTTAATTAAAAAAGCTGCTAGTTTACTATGAATAGTTTTATTTAAAATAGTAAAATGATTTTTCAAAGTTGTAAAGTCTAAAGCTAAATTTTTGAATTTTTTTTGAATTTTTGAATTAGTAAGAAGCGCTTCCTCAACTTGGTCTAAAGATTCAGTAAAAGTCTGCTCAATTTTTTTTGAACGATCCGAAAAATCTAGACTTACTGATTCATTTAAACGATTAAAAGCTAATCAACAAAAAGAAATAAAACAAAATAGAATAAGAATTTCTTCATTTAGTAATAGTATATTTTGAGAAACTAAAAAAAGAAAAGTTAAGCATAACAGACTGAAATTAATCATTGATTTATAAACCCCCTCACCAATATATAGACACAAATAAAAATAATCAAACAACATCAACAAAATGTCAGTATCAAGCCGCTGATTCGAAACCAAAGTGATGCTGTTGTGTTAATTGGTATTGTAATAATCGAACTAAGCAAATAAGTAAAGATAGTGTCCCAACAAAAACATGAAATCCATGAAATCCAGTTGCCATATAAAAAGTTGATCCATAAATTCCGTCTGATAATCTAAAGTCAGCCATATTATATTCATAGGCTTGCAAGCTAGTAAAAATAATGGCTAACACAACAGTTAAAGTCAAGCTTATAATAGCTTGCGAGCGAAAATTGGCAACTATGGCATGGTGACATCATGTGACAGTGCAGCCAGATAGTAGTAAAATTAATGTATTCAAAAAAGGAATTTCTCAAGGATCTAGTACACTTATTCCTTTTGGTGGTCACATGGAACCAATTTCTACAGTAGGCGCTAGACTACTATGAAAAAAAGCTCAAAAGAATGCAAAGAAAAATAAAATTTCCGACACGATAAAAAGAATTACTCCATAACGTAAACCTTGTTGTACGATTCCTGTGTGATGGCCTTCGAAGGTAGATTCTCTAACAACATCGCGTCATCACACAAACATAGTTAATAAAAGCATTGTAAACCCGATTATTAATACAAAGCTTCCGCTAGTGTAAGCATGCATGTACATGACCCCTCCTATTGTACATGAAAACGCTGAAAGCGAAGCTACAAATGGCCAGGGACTTGGATCTACAAGATGAAAAGGATGTCTTTGCACGGATTTTGAAATTTGAGTTAAAAAAGTCATTTTTTCAATTACTGTTTTGATATTTGTTTGAAGAACTGTTTAATCAACTCACGAATGTTTTTAACAATTTGCGAATTTGAGTTAAAAAGTAATAAAAATAAAACAACCAATAAAATTAGTTGTAATGCAGAAATTCTCATAAATTTACTCGCTTAATTTATTAGAAATTCAAGTAATGTAATTTGGTAATGAAACTGCTTCGACAACAATAGGCATGAAACCATGATTAATTCCGCAAATCTCACTGCATTGTCCATAGTACAAACCTTCTCTTTTTATAAACAATGAGGTTTGGTTTAAACGACCAGGTATTGCATCACACTTTACTCCTAATGATGGTACGGCTCAACTATGTAAAACATCGGCTGCTGATACAATAACGCGAATATGAGTATTAGTGGGAACGACCATTCTATTATCTACTTCCAGCAATCTAAATTGACCTAGTTCTAAGTCTTCTTCCGGAAGCATATAACTATCATACATTATTGCCTCACCTTCTTCGTTTAAGTAATCGGAATATTCGTAACTTCAGTATCATTGATGACCTAAAGTCTTAATAGTTATTGCTGGAGAGATTATTTCATCCATAGCGTATAATAAAGAAAATGAAGGTACCGCAATAATTAAAAGAATAAACGCGGGCGTCACAGTTCAGATTACTTCAATCAATGTTCCATGGGATAGGGAAGAAGGAGTAGGGTTTTGATTAGATTCAAAGTGTCAAAGCGTTCTACCCAACATCCACGAAACAAAAATAGAAACCACACAAATGAAAAACATCAGATCGTGATGTAAATTTATAATTCCTTCCATAATAGGAGTCGCAGGATCTTGGAATCCTAATTGTCAATCTTCTGCGACATCGCTAAATACGGTAATAGGAAAAAAAGCTATAAAACTTGTCAAAAGCAAATTTTTAATTAATGTTAAGAAATTCATAATTTATTTTTCTATAGTTTCACAAACTAAGGGCATTTCCTCAAAAGTGTGGTAAGCAGGAGGTGAGCTAATAGATCACTCCAATGTTGAACTTCCTTTTTGTTGAACTTCATTAAAATCTCAAGGCGCATCAGCGCATACATTATTCGATGTTAAAGAAGTGAAAACCAAGTAGAAAAAAAATAGGGTACTTAAGAAGGCAACATAAGAACCATACGAAGCTAATAAGTTCCAACCTGCGTAAGCATCTGGATAATCAGGAATTCGTCTGGGCATGCCCGCTAACCCTAAAAAATGCATCGGCATAAAAGTAAGATTAACTCCAATAAAGGTCGACCAAAAATGAATTTGACCTAATACTTCAGGATATTGCAAACCAGTGATTTTTCCAAATCAATAGTAAAATCCAGCAAAAATTGCAAATACTGCACCCATTGATAAAAGTAGAGTAGGAAACTAAACTTTTTATGTTTTAGAGACCTCTCCCCGAACCGTGCATGCGATTTTCATCGCACACGGCTCTCCGTTTATTGCATAGTCGTAAAGAAAAAGATAATAAAATTTAAAATTTGGATTCTTCTTGGTTTTGATCAAAGATTTTTTATCATCTAAACTAGTTTAGTTTTAGTAGTATAACAAATTACTAAGCTTTTAAAAGTTTACGAAGAATAATTTTTTATTTAGTTTTAAGTAGAATTTTTTATTGAAAAGTTTTATTAAGCAAGTGAAAAGCAACACTTAGTAAATAAAATATACAGTTAATTTTTCCAGTAACTGAACGTTATTACTAATTATGTTAACATTTTACCAAAAGCTGCTGCTTCGATCTTGAAATTATTTTTGAGTTATTTATTGTTGTTTGAATTAATGTATACAGCAAAAGGCCTTAAACTTATTTCGTCTATCCATGTAAAGTTTAGCGTAACAGAATTTGCACGAATGAATTTGTTTTTCATGGCATATTACTATGTAAGATCAATGCTCTTTCAATTCTTTGTGAACATTCTAGCTCGTTTCACGAAAATCATTTTGTAACCTCCCCAGCTATATGATCCTAAGATTTAAAAAACTTAGTATCTGCCTTCTCGTTATGTTTTGGATAAGATATTCGTCTTTTCTTTTCTTCATCCACAAATACAGTTAAATCTCTTCCGAATTTTTTGAACACTTTTTTTAAAGTCTTCAATTTTAATTTAGAAGCAAAAGTAAGGGCACAAGAATACTTGAGAATGTAATGAATTCTTCCAGCAAGTTGTTTATAATTCGAAGCCATACTGTAGTAACTGAATAAATTTTGTTGAAGTGTTAAATATTTACTTATAATCTCATGTAAAGGTTCGTGAACCAATCTCCCGCAGCGCGTTGGATTTCCTGAGTTTTTGCAATATCCGTTTAAAGCCAATCTTTTAATAACCTCTTTAATGGGAGCATTTATTACTATTTTATTGGTTGAATTCAGAAGAGCTTTAGAATTTTTTGTTCTATCTTTACCCATATTCCAAGTGTAAATATTGTATCCTAAGAAGTATACTCCATCTGTAGAAGCATGGGTCATTTCTATCTTTTTCAAATTAAGGATTAATTTAAAATCTTTTTGAAATATTTCAAGTATTCTTTTCTGAATCTGAAGACAATCATCTTTAGATCCCGCTATTCCAATAAGAAAATTATCAGCATGTCTTACCCATTTGAGTTTTTTATTTTTATTAAAGCCTTCCGATATTGCATGATCAAAGTCATGTAAATAAATATTAAACAATATTGAATTAACAATTTTTTCTTGAATTAAATCAGTTCTTGAATGGTAAGTGTTACTAGCATGTGGCTTACGTTTTAAAACTTTGTAAACTAAATCTACAAATGGTTGGTCGTCAATAATTTTCGTAAGTTTCGATATTAAAATATCATGGTCTGCACTATTATAGCACTTAGATATACTTCCTTTAATGAATCATCGAGCTGAATTCATTTGTGTATAGATTTGATTAAGAGCTATACAACGAGTTTTTTTAGATCTGGAATTATGCAGATCTACACTGTCAAATGTTTTTTCAAAAATAATTTCAAGTAGTCGTTTTAAAGCTTCATAAATAATTCTATCTCTAGGAAATACAATTTCTAAGGGATATTCATTATTTTGCGATTTAGAGATTACTTTTTTCTCGATTGGTCTCAAAACAATGTCCCCTTTAACAATTCTTTTTGAAACATTTTCAAATCAAGCTTTGTTAACACCATTTGTATTAATTTTATGAAACTCTACAGCTAACTTTTTTTCACTCAACTTTATTTTGCGATAACATTCTTCTAAAAATTTGGGGATTTTTAAAAAGGATGAAAGTCCTTTAACTTTTTTTCCTGTTTTTGTAAAGTTTTCTACTTGTGTATCTATTTCTTTTAACTTGACTGCTATAGGATCTTCACCCAAAAGTGAAAACCGTCGAGTCGCAATTAAACTAAAACCCTTCCGCAAACCTCTTGTAGGTTTTCGTACTACGATTTTTCCGAACCCTCATATCTTTCAATAGTCAGGATTTCCCGAGTTCTTAAATAAAACGTCTGAATCTGCCCTTAGGTCTCCCGCAAAATTAAAAATTCTAACTGAATTTCGGGTTCTTAAACACTCCTGTATTTTCTCAACTATGTAAGAAAAAACACTAAGTTTACAATTATTGTAATAATTCGGGACTTTTTTCCCGCCTTTTTGCTTAAAGGGATTCGTTATCCTAACCTTAGACAGCGTAGCTCAAGATATGCTTTTTCAATATCCTTTTTTCGACATGCTTTTGTTCCTTTTTGGTTGGCCCAAATCAGGTAAGTCGAATGCTTTAATATATAAATATCATAAAATATTTAGAAGTGTTGATATATATTTAATCATGTATTCCACGTTAAATTTCGTTTTATTTAATTAAACGGCGCACCATAGTGAAAGTGTGCAACAACATAATAAGTATCATGCAAACTAATGTCCAGCCCCGAGTTAGCTAATACTATCCCAGTTAAACCTCCTATTGTAAATAAAAAAATAAAACCAATCGCAAACAACATCGGCGTTTTTAAGTGAATCGATCCTTCTCACATAGTTGCTATTCAACTAAAAATTTTGATACCAGTCGGAACTGCAATGATCATTGTTGCAGCAGTGAAGTAAGCTCTAGTATCTACGTCTAGACCTACAGTGTACATATGATGAGCTCAAACAATAAATCCTAATACACCAATTGAAACCATAGCATATACCATACCTATGTAACCAAAAACTGGCTTTCTAGAAAAGGTTGAAACTATATGACTAATCATACCAAAACCTGGAAGTATCAATATATAAACTTCAGGATGACCGAAAAATCAAAATAAATGCTGATACAGAACAGGATCTCCTCCACCTGCCGGGTCGAAGAAAGAAGTATTAAAGTTACGATCCGTTAGAAGCATTGTAATTGCTCCTGCTAAAACTGGAACAGCTAGTAATAGCAAAAATGCTGTTACAAAAATAGATCAGACGAATAGCGGCATTCTATACATACTTTGACCTGGATTACGCATATTTAAGATAGTAGAAATAAAATTAATTGCTCCTAGAATAGAAGATGCTCCTGATAAATGAAGACTAAAAATCGCTAAGTCTACAGCACCCCCTGAATGACTCTGTATTGAACTTAAAGGAGGATAAACAGTTCAGCCGGTTCCTACCCCTACTTCTACAACTGCAGAAGCTAAAAGTAAACAAAGAGATGGGGGGAGCAGCCAAAAAGAAATATTGTTTAATCTGGGAAATGCCATGTCTGGACTTCCGATCATTATAGGCACTAACCAATTACCGAAACCCCCAATCATTACGGGCATAACCATAAAAAAAATCATTAAAAATGCGTGGGCAGTAATTAAAACATTGTAAACTTGGTGATTACCTAGTAGTAAGTGATTACCAGGCTGCGCTAACTCCATACGAATTAGCATAGACATACAACCACCCAAAATCCCTGAAAAGGCTCCGAAAATTAAGTAAAGTGTTCCTATGTCTTTGTGATTAGTTGAAAAAATTCAGCGTGAAACTCATTGGAAAAAGAAAGATTGCATTTTTATAACTTAATCCAAGTACTTAATCTTTTCTAACCTAAATTATTAAAACGAGAGAGACGGGACTCGAACCCGCAACTTTTAGTGCGACAGACTAACACTCAGCCCTTGAGTTTCTCCCTCATTAATTTAGTTTCATTTCGTTATCAAAATAGTTTTAGCGGGAATTTTTTTCTTTACAAAATTAAAGACTTCCAATAGTTGTTGATAAGAAACTTTATCAAACTCAAAGAGTACTATTCCTGGTTTTAGAAAAACGGCTTTAGAGTAAACTGCACCTTTACCTTTACCCATTCGTGATTCCTGACTTAGCTTTGTTAAATTTAAATTTAAATTAACTAAGTTTCATAATTTGAATGACTTTTTATTATTGTTTGATAATTCTTTTAATTTTCTGGTAATGGATCACTCTAATGATTTTAATTGCGCTTCAGAAATTCTATTAAATGAAACTACTTTAATGCCAAATTTACCAAATCGAAGAATGCGGTTTGAGGAATAAGGCTTATGACAATATTTGTTATGAGTTTTGCGTTGCGTTTGCATTTTTTATTAATTTATTTTATAAAAAAGTCAGAGTTGAACTCCACAAGTACCTAACTTGGTATGAACTTCTGAATTTGTAAATTCTACGTGACTTTGTAAGTTCATTAAAGGTAATGAGCCAGCTTTGTATTTTATAGTTTTTGCCATTTGATTTCGGGAGTTATCAAAACGCCCTGATAAACAAATTCGAAATCCTTGTAATTCTCCAACAATTGGACCATAAGTTGAATGTAAAATTTTCTTTGAATGAATTTGCGTCTTTAAAATACGACATAAATTCCAAAAAATTTTGTTAAGAGTTATGTTTTGTTTTAATAAAAATCAAGTGTAATTAAAAATTAAATCAACTGTTGAGAATCATTTCGAGTTCGAGTAAAAGCGAACTAACGTTCTACTCTCAGATCACTTTGAAACTGATTTCGAAAGTTTTGCCGAAATATTTTTATCAAGATCTGGATGATGGGTTAAACCTGAGTAAAAAGTAGTTAATTTTAACGTATCTTCCGAGTAATTAAATTGATTTACTCCTAGTATAAGCTTATTAAATTTAAAAAATTGATTTAAAAATTGATAAATCTGTAACTGATTATGCAAAATTATTGAGTAATTGTTATATAATTTTCCATAATTCTGTGATGTAGAATCTCAAACTTGAGTTAAGCCAAGTCTAAGGCTTATTGGGTTAATTTTTTGAGCCATGTTTTGGTTAAGTTAGATTAAAATCTTTTTGAATAATTCGTATCCGTAAAAAACTTATTACCAAGTTTTTGTTCCGAACCGATCTATCTAATAGTCTTTTAGAATATTCTTGAAAAATTAGTAAAGATGTTTTCATACTATTGATTCTTTCAGTATTTATACAAAATTAACTTAGCTACTTGACTATGCTGCGGGTACAACAATCAATACACCAGTGGTTAACGTATCTCGGTCCTCTCGTACTAGAGATAAACTTCTTATTTTTCATTTCCTTACAGTAGATAGGGACCGAACTGTCTCACGACGTTCTGAACCCAACTCACGTACCTTTTTAACTAGCGAACAACTAGACCCTTGAAATCTACTTCAATTTCAGGATAAGATGAGTCGACATCGAGGTATCAAACCGTGACGTCAATAAGAACTCTCAGTCACGATGAATCTGTTATCCCTAGAGTTCCTTTTATCTGTTGAACGATACTAATTCCACACTTTAATACCGGGTCACTATGACCGACTTGCGTCCCAATTTGATTTATTAATCTATTTGTCAAGCAAACTTATATCATTATATGCTTCATTATTTTATTAAATAATTGCTGTTTACCTTCGTACACCTCCGTTACAGTTTAGGAGGTACTCGTCCCAAGTAAACTCTCTCTCTTATACGGTCTTTATAGTAATTTAGTCTATAAGTTAGTAAAATATCAAAGTATTAAGTGGTATCTCATTTTTGTATGTTAACTCCCACTTATTCTGCATAATAATTGACTTTTACAATATAAGAATAGAGTAAAGGATCTAGGGTCTTTCCGTCTTACTGTAAGTAACTCACATTTTCATGAGTTATGTAATTTCGCTGAATTTATATTGGAGACAGTGAAGCAATCGTTGCGCCTTTCATGCAGGACGGAACTTACCCGTCAAGGAATTTCGCTACCTAAGGATTCTTATAGTTAGAACCGCCGTTTACCTAAAGTTATAATACAAGCAAAAACCTGAATCTATCGTTTTTAGGCACCGGGCAGGCGTCAGACTCTATACTTATTTTATTAATTTGCAGAGTCCTGTGGTTTTGGTAACCAGTCGTTGCTTCCGTTTTCATGTTACCGATTTTTACGGCTCTCTTTATTGCGAACGTACAGAGTTAATTTGCCGAGTTCCTTCAATATAATTTTTTCATTCACTTTAATCTTTTCGATGAGTTCACCAGTGTCGGTTTAAGTACGGTTTGTTCGTTATAATTTTTTCTTGGAAAATAAAAATACGCTAGCTGTACCAAAAAATTCAGAGATGCATTTTTTAGTTTTCTTTCATGATTTGATATCACATATAACTAGTATCAAATGTATTGAATTCCTATCAAGTACAATTTTCATTCACCTCTTAAGGACCGACTAACTCAATGTCTTTAAAATTACATTGAAAACCTTAAACATAAAGTGACTATGATTTTTAACATAGTTTACGCTACTCATGTCAGCATTAGCACTTCTGATATGCGTTTAATAATTTTACAATTATAAAACAATTACAGAACGTTTCACTACCATTAATAATTTAATTCGCTACTTCGATATATAATTTAAAGTTTCATACATTTTAAATTCTAAAAAGAAAAAATACTGAGCTAAAACGCTTTCTCTAGTGAAAGGCTGCTTCTAAGCCTATCTAAAATTGTATTTGATTCTTTTAAAATTTTTCTCCCTAAATTATAATTTTGAAATCTTAGTATTCGATCTGGATTGTTTTCCTTTCGTCTTTAGACCTTATCGCCTAAAGACTGACTGTTGACGTTAGTTTAATTGTGATTCGGAGTTAAAATAAACTTAGTAAGCTTCTAAACCCCTTTGTTTATTTTGTACTCTAACCAGAATTAACTTCGTTAACGTAGTACTTAAATACATTTCGTGAAAAACCGGCTATCGCCGAGTTTGATTAGTCTTTCGCTCCTAACCACAAGTCATCTCCGTATTTTGCTACATACGTGAGTTCGGTCCTCAAAAACGTTTTAAAGAGTTTTCAACCTGCTCATGGTTAGATCACTCGGTTTCAGGTCTAGCATATATAACTTTAACTTGTCTTCATATAAATACTTAAACTTGCTGTATACACTAACTTACTGACTCATTATGCAAAAGGCACTTCGTCGTTTAATTACTTCGAAAACTTGTAAATATTTAATTTCGATTAAATCCTTTTCGGAATTTTTCACCTTTCCCTCACGGTACTCGTTCACTATCGGTTAAAGAAATTTATAAGCTTAGAAGGTGGTTCTCCTATTTTCATACAAATTGGAGTTCGCAGTACTTACAGTAATGATTTTTTAGTTTATTACAGGGCTAAAACCTTCTTAGGCCTGAAAGTTGTAAACCTCTATTTTCTCATTTTAGCTTATATAGCCGCTTTCATTCGCCATTAATTACGACCTCTCGTTTGATTTTTGTCCAGTGTTAATAAGATGATTCAATTCACACTGTGTTTTTGAGTTTGTTTGAGTTTACTCATAGGAAACTTACATATCACAGGTTTAAACCTACATGTAATTTTCGTAGCATAACGTCCTTTATTTCTTTACCAAGGCTTTCATTAAATACTTGTTTTAAAGACTT